AGTAAAGTGCCTGAATAAAGGATTATTTTGATAGAATAAATTATACACTAAGTGTTTTTACTGTAAATTAAAGAATTAAACTTTACTTTAAATTTCAAAAATTTACGTGCATCATACACTTATTTACAAAAAGATAAGCTAATTAAGCTTTTAGGTTCATACCCTAAATATAGAAGTAAAATCTTCTTCTTTTTAATTTATTTAAATTCAACAAAATTTTTATTTTTAAACATTTTAACTATTGGGGTAGTTATATGTTTATGTTCAAATAATTGATTAATATTATGAATTGGGTTAGAAATAAGATTATTGTCATTTATTCCTTTAATAATAAATAAAAATTTACTAAGTTCAGAATGCATAATAAAATATTATATCATTCAAAGAATAAGATCTTCAATTTTAATTATAGGTATAATTATACTTTTGATAATATTTAAAGAAAGACAATTTATCATAATTTTTTCTTTAATATTAAAAATTGGTGTTGCTCCATTTCATAATTGAGTTTTAAGTGTTATTGAAGGTTTAACATATAATTCAATTTTTTTAATATTAACAATTATAAAATTTTCTCCTTTAATTATTTTATCTTACATTAATAAAATTATTTGGATTCCGGTTATTTTTTCATTAATTGTTGGGGCAATTATAGGAATTAATCAAAATTCATTTCGAAAAATAATTGCTTATTCTTCTATTTTTAATATAGGATTTGTTTTTTCATGTATTAATGAAATTTCATATTGAATAATATATATGTTAATATATAGATTTATTTTATTTTGTATTATTTTTATTATCAAAAATTTAAATGTTTCTTATTTAAATCAAATTTTAATTAATGAGTTTGATTTAAAAATTAAATTAATATTTTGAATTATAATAGCTTCATTAGGGGGTATTCCCCCCATATTAGGTTTTTTCAATAAATTAATTATTTTTGAATTGATAATTAAAAATAATCATTTTTTAATTCTTTTTTTTATAATAATTTCATCTCTTATTGTAATTTTTTATTACACTCGATCCTCATATTTGTCAATTATAATAAGATCTTCTATATTAAAATGAAATTTGTTTTCATTAAATGAAACTTCTTTAATAATTTTATTTATAAATTTAATTTTTTTATTTCTTTTAGTTTTTTCTAAAATTCTATCTTAAGATTTTAAGTTAGAAAAACTATTAGCCTTCAAAGTTTAAAAAACCTTTTTAGGTAAATCTTAGATTTATTCAATTTTAAATTTGCAATTTAATGTTTTTTTTAAACTATAAGATTTATTAAGAGAAAATAATTTCTTAAATAAATTTACAGTTTATTACTTTAATCAGACATCTTAATCATTTAAATGAATAAATGATTATTTTCCACAAACCATAAAGATATTGGGACTATATATTTTTTATTTGGTATTTGATCTGGTATAATTGGAATAATATTAAGAATAATTATTCGAATTGAATTAGCTCAACCTGGGTCATTCCTTAATAATGATCAACTTTATAATGTTATTGTTACTTCTCATGCTTTTGTAATAATTTTTTTTATAGTTATACCAATTATAATTGGTGGATTTGGAAATTGATTATTACCTTTAATAATTGGTGCTCCAGATATAGCATTTCCTCGTATAAATAATATAAGATTTTGATTATTACCACCATCAATTATTTTATTACTAGTAAGATCTATAATTGAAATAGGTTCAGGAACTGGTTGAACAGTTTATCCCCCTCTTTCATCAAATATTGCTCATTCTGGTGCAAGAGTTGATTTAACAATTTTTTCTCTTCATTTAGCTGGTATTTCATCAATTTTAGGTGCAGTAAATTTTATTACAACAGTTATTAATATACGAGTAATTGGAATAAATTTAGACCGAACACCTTTATTCGTTTGATCTGTTATTATTACAGCATTTTTACTTCTTTTATCTCTCCCTGTTCTTGCAGGAGCAATTACAATATTACTCACAGACCGAAATATTAATACAAGATTTTTTGACCCGTCAGGTGGGGGTGATCCTATTCTTTATCAACATTTATTTTGATTTTTTGGTCATCCAGAAGTTTATATTCTTATTCTTCCTGGATTTGGTTTAATTTCACATATTATTACTCAAGAAAGAGGAAAAAGAGAATCATTTGGATATATTGGTATAATTTATGCAATAATATCTATTGGGTTGTTAGGATTTGTAGTTTGAGCTCATCATATATTTACAGTTGGTATAGATGTTGATACACGAGCATATTTCACATCAGCAACAATGATTATTGCAGTACCAACTGGAATTAAGGTTTTTAGATGAATAGCAACAATACATGGGGTTTCATTAAAAATTTCTATTTCATCAATATGAGCATCAGGATTTGTTTTTTTATTTAGAATAGGAGGACTAACAGGAATTATTCTTTCAAATTCTTCTATTGATGTTGTTCTACATGATACATATTATGTAGTTGCTCATTTTCACTATGTTTTGTCTATAGGGGCGGTATTTGCTATTTTAGCAGGTTTTATTCAGTGATATCCTTTATTTACAGGATTATCTATAAATCCAAAATGATTGAAAATTCAATTTTTTACAATATTTATTGGAGTTAATATAACATTTTTTCCTCAACACTTTTTAGGATTAAGAGGTTTACCTCGACGGTATTCTGATTATCCAGATATATATACACTATGAAATTCTATTTCTTCAATTGGAAGAATAATCTCTTTCTTAAGAGTTATAATAATAATTTTTATTATTTGAGAAAGAATAATTTCTAAACGTATTTCTATTTTTTCAAATAGTAATATTTCTTCTATTGAATGATTACAAAAATTTCCACCACAAGAACATTCTTTTTTTGAATTACCAATTTTAATTAAATAATCTAATATGGCAGATTAGTGCAATGAATTTAAGATTCATTTATAAATATTTATTTTGTTAGAAATTTCAACATGAACAACATTAAATTTTCAAGATGCAGTTTCCCCAATTATAGAACAATTAATTATATTTCATGATCATACTATAATAATTATTTTTATAATTACAATAATTGTATCTTACATAATAATTTCTTTAATATTAAATAAATTTATTAACCGACTTCTTTTAGAAGGTCAATTTATTGAATTAATTTGAACTATTCTACCAGCATTTATATTAATCTTTATTGCTTTACCATCTTTAAAAATTTTATATTTAATTGAAGAAATTAATAAACCAATAATTTCAATTAAATCTATTGGTCACCAATGATTTTGATCATATGAATATTCTGATTTCAAAAAAATTGAATTTGATTCTTATATAAAACCATTTAATGATCTTGAAAAAAATGAATTTCGTTTATTGGATGTTGATAATCGAATTATTTTGCCATTTAATATTAACACACGAATTTTAGTAACATCAACTGATGTAATTCATTCTTGAACTATTCCATCTATAGGAATTAAAATTGATGCATCCCCTGGACGTATTAATCAAGGAAGATTAATAATTAATCGACCAGGATTATTTTTTGGTCAATGTTCAGAAATTTGTGGAGCAAATCATAGTTTTATACCTATTGTTATTGAAAGAATTAATCTTACTTCTTTTATTAATTGATTAAACAATTATTCATTAAGTAACTTAAAGTAAGTGTTGGTCTCTTAAACCAAATTATAGTAAATTACAAATACTCTTAATGAAGGATTTAGTTTAAATAAAACATTAATTTGTCAAATTAAAAATAATTTATTATTAATTCTTTTTGCCTCAAATGTCACCTATATGATGAACTTTTTTAATATTAATTTTTATTTCATTATTTTTATTATTAATATCAATAATATATTTTTATGTAAAAGTTAAATATATAAAAAAAAACAAAATTAATTCAAAAATATATAATTGAAAATTATAACAAATTTATTTTCAGTATTTGACCCATGTACAGGAATTTTATCATTAAATTGAATGAGATGTTTAATTATAATTTTTATTTTTCCAAAAAAATTTTGATTTCAAGACAACAAAATTTCAATTTTTTTAAATTTAATATTAAATAAAATCCATTTAGAATTAATTTCACTAATAAAGTATAATGGAACATCAATTATTATATTAAGAATTTTCTTAATTATTTTATTTAATAATTTAATAGGTTTATTACCTTATGTATTTACATCAACATCACATTTAATTTTTTCTTTATCTTTAGCATTTCCATTATGAATAGCATTTATAATATACGGTTGATTTAATAATATAAATTATATATTTATACATTTAGTTCCTTTAGGAACTCCTTCTATACTTATACCATTTATGGTTTTAATTGAAACTATTAGAAATTTAATTCGACCAGGATCTTTAGCAGTTCGTTTAACTGCTAATATAATTGCTGGTCATCTTTTAATATCATTATTAGGAAATAATGCAACGGAACCTATAATTATATTACCGTGTATAATTTTGTTTTTAATATTAATAATTTTTGAATTTGCTGTTGCATTAATTCAAGCATATGTATTTATAACTTTATCTAATTTATATTCAAGAGAAGTTTAAATGAATAATCACCCATTTCATTTAGTTGATAATAGACCATGACCAATTACAGGCTCAATTGGAGTTATAACTTTAACTTCTGGTATAGTTATATGATTTCATAAACTTAATATAAACTTATTTATTTTAGGACTATCTATTATTTTGTTAACTATAATTCAATGATGACGTGATGTTACACGGGAATCAACATTTCAAGGACTTCATACAAAAAAAGTTATTTTAAGAATAAAAATAGGAATAATTTTATTTATTTTATCTGAAGTTTTGTTTTTTTCATCATTTTTTTGAGCATTTTTTCATAGAAGTTTATCCCCAACTATAGAAATTGGATTAAAATGACCACCGTCAGGTATTAAAACATTTGATCCAATAAATATTCCATTATTAAATACAATAATTTTATTATCTTCAGGAATTTCTTTAACTTGAGCTCATAATGCAATTATTAATAAAAATTTTAATCAAATAAAACAAAGAATAATTTTAACTATTATTTTAGGTTTATATTTTTCTTTACTTCAACTATATGAATATATAGAATCTCCATTTTGTATTTCAGATTCAATTTATGGAAGAACATTTTTTATAAGAACTGGATTCCATGGTATTCATGTAATTATTGGAACAATTTTTATTTTTGTATCTTTTATTCGAATATTAAACCTTCATTTTTCAAGAAACCATCACGTAGGATTTGAAGCATCAGCTTGATATTGACATTTTGTAGATGTTGTATGACTTTTTTTATATATCTCAGTATATTGATGAGGTAAATAATTTATTTATTACAAAAAGTATATCAAGCTTCCAACTTGAAGATTTAATTAAATTAAAATAAATAATTAACAAAATATTAATTATCCTATTAATAATTATTATAATTTTTATAATTTTGTATTTTATTATTTTAATAATTAGAAAAAAATCAATTATTGATTTACAAAAATCTACACCTTTTGAATGCGGTTTTAACCCAATGTCAAATAAACGTTTACCATTTTCAATTCATTTTTTTTTAATTGCAGTAATTTTTTTAATTTTTGATATTGAAATTATTATTATTATTCCAATAATTTTTACAATAAAATATTCTATAATTTTATATTGAATAATTTCAACAATTTTGTTTATTTTTATTTTAATTTTAGGATTATATCATGAATGATATAATGGAATATTAAATTGAACTAACTAGGATAATATTTAATTATAATACTTGATTTGCAATCAAGAGGTACTGAAAAGTTTATCTTTAACAAAGAAGTAAAATTTACATTTAGTTTCGACCTAAAATTAAGAATAAAATTCTCATGTTTTAATTAAAACCAAAATAGAGGTATCTTAATGTTAATAAGGAGATTGAATTTATATTCTAATTAAAAGAAGGAAAGAATAAAAATAGCTGCTAACTAATTTTTAAAGCGGTTAAATTCCGTTTACTTCTTATTCTTATAGTTTAATTAAAACATTTTATTTTCATTAAAAAAAAGGATAAATTATCCTATGAATTATTTTAAGAAAAAATTCTCCTTAATATCTTCAATATTATACTCTTTATAAGCTATTAAAATAAATCATATAAATAAATCAAATTATAAAAGATAATAAAAAAATTTTAAAATTATTTATAGAATAAAATTGAAAAAAACTTGAAATCTTTAAAATATAAATTGATAAACCATAACCACCATAAAATTCACCTCAAGACGATGTATAAAATGAATTATATACACAATATTTATAACAAAAATTATATAAAAAATATGAATAACTAAATATAAACCATATATAACCGTGAAAAATATAATATTTTAAATTAAAAAAGTATTTAAATTTAAAGATTTCTAAACCTAATCATAAACCAAAAAAAACAAAAATTAAAGATAATAATTTAAGTTTAAAAGGTAAAATAATAAATATTAAATCAAAATTTATTATTCATATTAATATACAACCAGAAAAAATAGAAAAAAAAGTTAAAACAAAAATTCTTAATTTTATAAAAATAAAATCATCTTTTATAAAATTAAAATTTAAGAAATTATAATTCATAATTATTCTATAAAAAAATAAGCGAGATCTATAAAATGCTGTTAACCCAAGAGAAATATAAAAAATAAAAAAAATAAATAAATTTATACCATTAAATGATAAATTTTCAATAATAAAATCTTTTGAATAAAACCCAGATAAAAATGGAATTCCACAAAGAGTTAATCTAGAAATATTAAAACAAGAACAAGTAATTGGTATAAAAACAGAGATAGAACCTATCATTCGAATGTCTTGATTATCATTTATATAAAAAATAAAAATTCCTGAGCATAAAAATAATAAAGATTTAAATATAGCATGAGTTAAAAGATGAAAAAAAGCTAAATCTACTATACCTAAAAATAAAGATCTTATTATTAAACCTAATTGTCTTAAAGTAGAAAGAGCAATAATTTTTTTTAAATCAAATTCATATCTTGCACAAATTGAAGAAAAAAACATTGTTATTATTCTCAAAAACAAGAAATATAAATTTCTAAAACTTAAACATCTAAAAAAACGAATTAATAAATAAACCCCAGCAGTTACAAGAGTAGAAGAATGAACTAATGATGAAACGGGAGTGGGGGCAGCCATAGCTGCAGGCAGTCAACAAGAAAAAGGAATTTGAGCTCTCTTTGTAAAACAAGAAATTACAATTATAAAAAATAAATATCTAGGAAATATATAATTATAATATAAAAAATGTCATCTCCCAAAAGATATTATTCAACAAACAGAAATTAATAAACCAATATCCCCTAAACGATTAGTTAAACAAGTGATTAACCCTGCTAAATATCTTTTATTTGAACTATAATAAATAACTAAACAATATGAAACTAAACCTAAACCATCTCAACCTAACATAATTCTAATTAAATTAGGTCTAATAATTATTAAAACTATTCTAAAAATAAATAATAACACAATAAATAAAAATCGATTTGATGAATAAGAAAAATCACCAATATAATTAATACTATACAGAATAACTATGGAAGAAATAAATATTACAGTAGAACAAAATATTAAAGAAATTCAATCAAAAATTATTAAATAATATAAACAAAAGGAATTACAAGAAAAAATTATTCATTCAAACATAATTACATAATCATTATAAAGATAATATAATCTCGTAATAAAAATTAATATTGACATAAAAAATATAAAAAAAAATCAATAAATATAAAAACTAATTTTAACCAAAATTTAAAGAAATCTTTCATCTTAGAAACCACAAATCTAAATTTTTTTTAAACTACTTAAATTAACAAAAAAATAAAGAAAAATTTAAAACAACTAAAATTAATGGAATTAAATGAACAGATAATAATAGATATTCACGAACTAAACAACTTGAAAAAGAATATATATTATGAAACTTTCCATGTTGAGTAAAAGAAAATAAATAAAATCTAAAACAAGCAGAAAAAAAAGAAATAAAAAAAATAAAAAAAAAAGAATATCTTCAATAATAAATTATTCTTATTAAAATCATAATTTCTCTTAAGAAATTTAATCTTGGAGGACAACTTATATTAAAACAACAAAAAATAAACCAAAAGAAAGATATTCTTGGTATATAAGTTATTAAACCTTTATTTAAATAAAATCTTCGTCTCAAAATACGTTCATAACTTATATTTGCTAAACAAAATAAACCAGAAGAACAGAATCCATGACTAATTATTATTAAATAAGAACCAATTAAACCTAATTTTGTTATTGATAATAAACCTATTAAACATATCCCTATGTGTGAAATAGAAGAATAAGCAATTAAACACTTTATATCACCTTGAATTAAACAAACTATTCTTACTAAAATTGATCCAACTAAAGATATAGAATATCAAATATATCTATAATTCAAAAAAATATTCTCATAAATATATATAAAACGAATAATACCATAACCACCAATTTTTAATATAAGACCTGCTAAAATTATTGAACCAGAAATAGGAGCCTCAACATGAGCTTTTGGAAGTCAAAAATGAAATATAAATATTGGAAGTTTAACTAAAAATGCAAAATTTATACAAAAATGAATAATAAAACCATCAAAAAAACCAAAATAAGAATTAAAAAAAACTCTATTAAAACTTAAATAAAAGTTTAAAATTAATAATAAAAGAGGAAGAGAAGCAAATAAAGTATAAAAAAATAAATATAAACCTGAAATTAAACGCTCTGGTTGATACCCTCAACCAAAAATTAAAATTAATAATGGAATTAATCTAAATTCAAAAAATAAATACATATAAAATATATTAATAAAACTAAAAACAAAAACTAAAGAAATACAAAGAACTAAATTTAAAAAAATGAAATAGTTTCTATTTTGTATAAAAGAAATTTTTGATCTAGAAATTATTATTAATCTACAAATAATAAAACTTAAAATTACTAATCCATATGAAATATAATCAATACCAAATATATATCTTATTCTAACATAAAAATTTGATATATTAAAAAAAACGAAAATCAAAGTTAATAAAATTATTAAGTATTGAATAAAAAATCAAATATTTTTTAAGAAAATTAAAGGAATCAAAAAAAGAAAAAAAAGAAAAATTTTTATCATAAAAATATAGAATTTAAATAATTATTTCCATGAAAACGAATTATTCTTACTAAAACTGATAAACCTAAAACACCTTCACATACATAAAAAGTTATTAAAATAACAAAAATATATAAACTTGAAAAATAAAAAAATATAAAAAATAAAATAGTTAAAAATATCAAAGATAAAACTATAAATTCCAATCTTAATAAACATAAAAGTAAATGTTTTCGAATTAAAATTAAAGACAATAAAGAAAAAATAAATATATATATAAAAAAATAAATATTCATTAGTTTTTATAATTTAAAATTAAAATTTTAGTTTTGTAAACTAAATATGGAATTTAATTCCTTAAAACATCAGTAAAATAAATAATATATCTTAGATACCCAAAATCTATATTTTAATAAACTATATACTGAAATTAAAATATTATTTATTAAAACCTTAATAATTTCTTCTTCTTTAATTCCAACAATAAAAAATCCTATATCAATAGGAATTATTTTATTAATAAATACAACAATTATAACAATAATTATAAATAAAATAATATTATCATCATGATTCCCAATAATTTTATTTTTAATAATAGTAGGAGGATTACTTATTTTATTTACATATATAAGAAGAATTGCTTCAAACGAAAAATTTAAATTCAAAATTAACTTAACATTCATTATAATTCTAATTATTATTATTTCAGAAGAAATAATAAATGAAAATCAAGTAAATGAAAGACAAAAAATTAATTTTTCATATTTAGAAATAATATCAATAACAAAACTTTACAATAAATTATCTATAGTTTTAACAATTATATTAATTTTATATTTACTTCTTACAATAATTATTGTATCAAAAATTGTTAAACATCATGAAGGGCCACTACGATCAAAAACATATGAATAAATCTTTTATTAAAAAAAATCCAATATTAAAAATTATTAATAATTCTCTTGTAGACTTACCTGCACCTTTAAATTTATCAGCATGGTGAAATTTTGGGTCAATTTTAGGAATTTGTTTAATAATTCAACTAGTATCAGGAATTTTACTTTCTATACATTATACATCAAATATTGAAATAGCATTTTTTAGTGTTAATCATATTACTCGAGATGTAAATTATGGTTGATTAATACGAACTATTCATTCAAATGGTGCATCAATATTCTTTGTATGTTTATATTTACATACAGGACGGGGAGTATATTATGGTTCATATAAATATATAAAAACATGAATTGTTGGATTAATTATTTTATTATTAACAATAGCGACTGCATTCTTAGGTTATGTTTTACCTTGAGGTCAAATATCATTTTGAGGTGCAACAGTAATTACAAATTTACTTTCAGCTTTCCCATATATTGGTATTACATTAGTAAATTGAATTTGAGGGGGGTTTTCTGTTGATAATGCAACATTATCACGATTCTTTAGACTTCATTTTCTTTTACCATTCATTATTGTTATAATAGTAATTATTCATTTATTTCTTCTTCACATTACAGGATCTAATAACCCGATTGGATTAAATTCTAATTCTGATAAAATTCCTTTTCATCCATTTTTTTCTATTAAAGATATTATAGGATTTATATTTATTTTAACTTCATTATTAATTTTAAACATAACTGAACCATATATACTTTCAGACCCAGATAATTTTACACCAGCAAATCCAATAGTAACCCCAATTCATATTCAACCAGAATGATACTTTCTATTTGCATATGCAATTTTACGGTCAATTCCTAATAAATTAGGGGGAGTAATTGCATTATTCTTATCAATTATTATTTTTATTATTTTACCTTTTACAATAATAAATAAATTTAAAGGAATTATATTTTATCCTATTAACCAAATTAATTTTTGAATTTTTTTTTCAACAATTTTATTATTAACATGAATTGGCGCACGGCCTGTAGAAATACCTTACAGTGAAGTTGGGTTTTCACTAACAATTTTATATTTTTCGTATTTTATTATTGATCCAATTATTTCTAAAATATGAGATAAACTTATTAACTAATTTATTAGTTAATTAGCTTATAAATTTTTAAAGCATATATTTTGAAAATATAAGAAAGAATGATTTATTAACTTTACAAAAAAAAATGATAAAAAATAAAAGACTTAATTAAAACAAAAAAAAAAATATAATTTAAACTTAAAGGTAAATAAACCTTTCAAGCTAAATATATTAATTTATCATAACGATAGCGTGGTAAAGAACAACGAACTCAAATAAAAACAAAACAAAAAAAAATTAATTTCAAAAAGAAAAAAAAAGAATAATAATCACCACCAAAAAAAATTATATTAGTTAACAAACACATAAAAATAATTCTTGAATATTCAGAAATAAATAAAAAAGCAAAACCACCAGAACCATATTCAATATTAAACCCAGATACAAGTTCTCTTTCCCCTTCAGAAAAATCAAAAGGAGAACGATTAGTTTCAGCTAAACAACAAGAAAATCAACAAAAAAACATTGGAATTGAGATAAAAAAGAATCAACAGTTTATTTGAACTTTAAAAAAATTTATTAATCTATATCTATCAATTAACAAAAAATAACAAAGTAAAATTAATGAAAGAGAAACCTCATATGAAACAGCTTGGGAAACTCTTCGTAAACAACCTAATATTGAATAAACTCTATTTGAAGATCAACCACAAACAATTAATCTATAAACTCCAATTCTTGAAATACATAAAAATAAAATTATAGAATAATTATATTCAATTAAATTTACATAAAAGGGAAACAAACATCAAATAAAGATAGATTGTACTAATCTAAAAAAAGGACAAATAAAATAAATTAAAATATTAGAATTTAAAGGCCAAATAATTTCTTTTAAAAAAAGTTTTAAACCATCTCTAAAAGGTTGAAATAAACCCAAAAAACCAACTTTATTGGGACCTTTTCGAAACTGTATATATCTTAATAACTTTCGTTCAAAAAGAGTAAAAAAACCAACAGAAATTATTACTATAACCATTAAAATTAAAAAAATCAAATAAATAATTATTAATTGTAAATATATTTACATATTTAAATTCTAAACTTAAAGCACTTTATTCTGCCAAATTAACATTTTAATTCATTAATTTACAATAAAAATTGTGATTATTGGTCCTTTCGTACTATATAAACATAATAATATTAAGATAGAAACCAACCTGGCTCACACCGGTTTGAACTCAAATCATGTAAGAATTTAAAAGTCGAACAGACTTAAAATAAAAAAACCTACCCCTTCACTTTATCTTAATTCAACATCGAGGTCGCAAACTTCAATATAAATATGAACTCCCCATTAAAATTACGCTGTTATCCCTAAGGTAACTTAAACTTTTAATTAAAAATTTTAGATCAAAAAAATCATTTAAAAATGAAAAAAAAAAATAAAGTTTAAATTTACTTATCACCCCAACAAAAAAATTTATAAAATTAACTTTATTCTATAAAATATAAAGTTCTCTAGGGTCTTATCGTCCCAAAAAAAAAATTAAGCTTTTTTACTTAAAAATTAAATTTTAAAAATAAAATTAATAAAATTAATTTTTCATTTATCCATTCATACAAGTCAACAATTAAATGACTAATTATTATGCTACCTTTGCACAGTCAAAATACTGCAGCCATTTAAAATAAATCATAGGGCAGAATATACTTTTAAATATTTTCTAAAAGAAATGTTTTTGATAAACAGTTGAAAATTAAATTTGTCGAGTTCATTAAAAATTAATTTTAAATTATACTAATTTAATCATTATTTATTTAATATAATAATTTAATTAATTAATTTAGTAAAAATATAAATAAAAAAAAATCAAAAATAATTAATTTTAATCTATTAAGAACTTAATAAAAGATTTAAAAATTAAAAAAAATAAAAAAATATTAAATTTTAAAAAAAAACTTAGATTATCCCAAATTATATAAGATTAATTTTTTACTTAAAGGAAAAAATAATTAATCATTAATTAAATTAATTTCCTAAATAACTAGATATTAAAAAGAGCGAATAATATATAACTACAACTATAAATTTAATAATTTTTTTGAAATAAAAAAAACAAAAATATAATAAATATCTTTTATTCGAGAGTTAAATATAAATTTTTTATTTAATTAACCATGATACAAAAGGTACTAAAAATATTTTTAAACTTTTAATAATAATTCCTTCTCAGTTTATAAAAAATATTATTTTTATACTAAAATAAATCAATAATAATAAAAAAAAAAAATTAAAATCAGATTAAATATAAATTTTCTTATTAATGTAAATAATAAACTTTTTAATAAGCTACAATCTGATCAAACTAGATACACCTTCCGGTACAACTACTTTGTTACGACTTATCCTATATTAATAGGAGTGACGGGCGATATGTACATAATTTAGGGTAAAATTCAAAAAAATAAATTTATTTAAATTACTTCTAAATCCTATTTTAATAAAATTATAAAAATTATATCCAAGTTAAGTAAAAAATAAAGTAATCCATATTAACCTTAACAAAACTGCACCTTGACCTAATATAAATTTTTTAAAAAAAAGAAAATTTTTCTTTTAAAACATTCCAAATTATAGCGATATACAAATAAATTTAAGGTAAAAATTATTGTGGTTTATCAATTAAAATACAGATTCCTCTAGAAAAATAAATCACCGCCAAATTCTTTGAGTTTTATAGAACTTAACTATTAATATTCTAGAAATAAATATTTAACCTTATATAATAGGGTATCTAATCCTAGTTTATTTATAGACTTTTTATAAAAAAAATAAGAATAAAAAAAATATATAAATTCCACCTAAATAAAATAATATTTTATTCAAAATTATTATTAATAAATTATTCCAAAAAAATTAACTTTAATAAATTGTATAACCGCGAATGCTGGCACAAAATTTATCTATTATTATTAAATTTCTAAAAAATTTTAAAAAATTTTATAAAACAAATTACTGAAAAAAAAATATTTAAATAATATTCATATAATTAATTTAAAAAGATAATTAGAAAGCAAGAATCAAACTTTTATAAATTAATTTATAAAAATGGCAATTTAGTATTTAGGTGGCTAAAAATCATTAAAATTAAATATAAATCATCAACTATTTGGGGATAGCAAAATTATTTAAAATTTAAAGTTAAATATAGATCATCAGCTATTTGGGGATAGCAAAATTATTTAAAATTTAAAGTTAAATATAGATCATCAGCTATTTGGGGATAGCAAAATTATTTAAAATTTAAAGTTAAATATAGATCATCAGCTATTTGGGGATAGCAAAATTATTTAAAATTTAAAGTTAAATATAGATCATCAGCTATTTGGGGATAGCAAAATTATTTAAAATTTAAAGTTAAATATAGATCATCAGCTATTTGGGGATAGCAAAATTATTTAAAATTTAAAGTTAAATATAGATCATCAGCTATTTGGGGATAGCAAAATTATTTAAAATTTAAAGTTAAATATAGATCATCAGCTATTTGGGGATAGCAAAATTATTTAAAATTTAAAGTTAAATATAGATCATCAGCTATTTGGGGATAGCAAAATTATTTAAAATTTAAAGTTAAATATAGATCATCAGCTATTTGGGGATAGCAAAATTATTTAAAATTTAAAGTTAAATATAGATCATCAGCTATTTGGGGATAGCAAAATTATTTAAAATTTAAAGTTAAATATAGATCATCAGCTATTTGGGGATAGCAAAATTATTTAAAATTTAAAGTTAAATATAGATCATCAGCTATTTGGGGATAGCAAAATTATTTAAAATTTAAAGTTAAATATAGATCATCAGCTATTTGGGGATAGCAAAATTATTTAAAATTTAAAGTTAAATATAGATCATCAGCTATTTGGGGATAGCAAAATTATTTAAAATTTAAAGTTAAATATAGATCATCAGCTATTTGGGGATAGCAAAATTATTTAAAATTTAAAGTTAAATATAGATCATCAGCTATTTGGGGATAGCAAAATAAATTATTTTAAAATAAATCTTATTTTNNNAAAAAAAAAAAAAAAAAAAAAGGGGAGAAAAAAATTATTTAAATAATAAATATTCATAAAAATAAGTGAAAATTAAAAACAAAAAATGGTAATAATTTTCATTCTTTATTGAAATAATAAATAGTAATGGCCTTTTCTTAATAAAGAAATAAAATTAACCTTGTTAAAATTTAAATATTTAAAATAATAAATATATATATATTACAATTTTAATGAAATAATAAAATTAACTATTAAAACTTATTAATTATTTTATAATAAGATTATATTATATAAATTAATTAATAAATAATAATTATAACTTAATAATATATATTTATTTCAATTGATTTATGTTATTAATTTTATCCTTTCTTTTTTTTTTTTTTTTTTTTTAATAAAATAAAAATTTAATAAACTTTAAAATTTAAATTAAAATTAACATTATATTAATACATATATATATATATACATATAAAAATATTTAAATATATATTAATATATAAATCTACCCTAATATGTAAAGGGTAGATTTATTATTAATTATATATTTTATTATATTAATATTATTATTTATTAATTAATTAATAATAATTAATATTATTATATTAATATATATATATATATATACATATAAAAATATTTAAATATATATATTAATATATAAATCTACCCTAATATGTAAAGGGTAGATTTATTATTAATTATATATTTTATTATATTAATATTATTATTTATTAATTAATTAATAATAATTAATATTATTATATTATAATTATTATAAATACTTAGAAAATTATTATTTTATAAGAATAATTATTTTTTATTATTTAATTAAATTATTTAAAATTTTAAAAATATTTGAGCTTATTAATAAATAAGGTTAAAAATTATATAAAATATAAATATAATAAAAAATTAATTTTAAAATACTTTTATAAAATTGCCGTTGTTAAATAATATTTAAATAA